AATGAATTGCCTGATAAAAAGGATTACCTTGATAGGGTAAATCATAAAGATTTAATGCTTTATTCATTATTATATTTAATAGAATTAAACTATTTCTAAAAGTATCAAAAACTTTTGTGCATCATACACTAAAATATATGTATATAAAAAGATAAGCTAATTAAGCTATTGGGTTCATACCCCACTTATAAAGGTTATAATCCTTTTCTTTTTAATCAAAAAAATTTCTAATAATATTTTCTTAATTATATTAATTTTTGGGTCATTAATTACTATTTCAGCTAATTCTTGACTTGGTGCTTGAATAGGGTTAGAAATTAATTTACTTTCATTTATCCCCCTAATAAATGAAGGTAAAAAAAATTTAATAACTTCTGAAAGAAGCCTAAAATACTTTTTAACTCAAGCCTTTGCTTCTTCTATTTTATTATTTGCTATTATTTTAATAATAATATCATTTAATTTAAATTGAATTAATAATAGTTTTTATGAATTATTAATTTTATCAACATTATTATTAAAAAATGGAGCTGCTCCTTTTCATTTTTGATTTCCCGGAGTTATAGAAGGATTAAGATGAATTAATGGTTTAATTCTTATAACTTGACAAAAAATTGCTCCCTTAATACTAATTTCTTATAATATTAATTATAATTTTTTTTTAGTTGCTATTATTTTATCAATAATTATTGGAGCATTAGGAGGATTAAATCAAACATCCTTACGTAAATTAATAGCTTTTTCTTCAATTAATCATTTAGGTTGAATATTAATAGCAATAATAAATAATGAACTGTTATGATTAATTTATTTTGTTTTTTATTTTTTTCTTTCAATATCAATTGTTTTACTTTTTAATAATTTGAAATTATTTCATTTTAATCAAATTTTTAACTTTTCAATAATAAATCCTGTAATTAAATTTTTTTTATTTTTAAATTTATTATCATTAGGAGGATTACCTCCATTTTTAGGATTTTTACCAAAATGATTAGTTATTCAAAATTTAGTAGAAACACATCAATTATTTTTATTATTTATTTCTGTTTGTTTAACATTAATCACTTTATATTATTATTTACGAATATCTTATAGTATTTATATGTTAAATTTTAATAAAAATTCTTGAATATTAACTGATAATTTTAACAATAAAAACATAACTTTTATTTTAACTATAAATTTTTTTTCTATTATAGGATTAATAATTATTTCATTAATTTACTTAATTTTATAATAAGAATTTAAGTTAATTAAACTAATAGCCTTCAAAGCTGAAAATACTTGTATTACTCTTTTAGTTCTTAAACTTTAATAATTAAAAAATTATTCCTTCAGAATTGCAGTCTAATATCATTATTGAATATAAAGTTTGATTAAAAAGAATTATTCTTATATATAAATTTACAATTTATCGCCTAAACTTCAGCCATTTAATCGCGACAATGACTATTTTCTACAAATCATAAAGATATTGGAACATTATATTTTATTTTCGGAGCTTGAGCTGGAATAATTGGTACTTCATTAAGTATTCTTATTCGAGCAGAATTAAGTCAACCTGGAGTATTTATTGGAAATGATCAAATTTATAATGTTATTGTAACTGCTCATGCTTTTATTATAATTTTTTTTATAGTTATACCTATTATAATTGGAGGATTTGGTAATTGATTAGTTCCTCTAATATTAGGAGCTCCTGATATAGCTTTCCCTCGAATAAACAATATAAGTTTTTGAATACTACCTCCTTCATTGACATTACTACTTTCAAGTAGTATAGTAGAAAATGGAGCTGGGACTGGATGAACAGTTTACCCCCCTCTTTCATCTGGTACAGCCCATGCTGGAGCTTCAGTAGATTTAGCTATTTTTTCATTACATTTAGCTGGAATTTCATCAATTTTAGGTGCAGTAAATTTTATTACTACTGTAATTAATATACGATCTTCAGGTATTACTCTTGATCGAATACCATTATTTGTTTGATCAGTAGTAATTACTGCTATTCTTCTACTTCTTTCTTTACCTGTATTAGCTGGTGCTATTACTATATTATTAACAGATCGAAATTTAAATACTTCATTCTTCGATCCTATTGGAGGAGGAGACCCAATTTTATATCAACATTTATTTTGATTTTTTGGACACCCAGAAGTATATATTTTAATTTTACCAGGATTTGGTATAATTTCTCATATTATTACTCAAGAAAGTGGAAAAAAGGAAACATTTGGAACACTAGGAATAATTTATGCTATATTAGCTATTGGATTATTAGGATTTATTGTATGAGCTCATCATATATTTACAGTTGGTATAGATGTTGATACTCGAGCTTATTTTACATCTGCTACAATAATTATTGCTGTACCTACAGGTATTAAGATTTTTAGTTGATTAGCTACTTTACATGGAACACAATTAAACTATACTCCTGCATTACTGTGATCATTAGGATTTGTATTTTTATTTACTGTTGGAGGATTAACTGGAGTTGTTTTAGCTAATTCATCTATTGATATTGTTCTTCATGATACATATTATGTAGTAGCTCATTTCCACTATGTATTATCTATAGGAGCTGTATTTGCTATTATAGCTGGCTTTGTACATTGATATCCTCTATTAACTGGATTAGTTATAAACCCAACATGATTAAAGATTCAATTTACTATTATATTTATTGGAGTAAATTTAACATTTTTCCCTCAACATTTCTTAGGATTAGCAGGAATACCACGACGATATTCTGATTTTCCTGATAGTTATCTAACATGAAATATTGTATCATCTTTAGGAAGAACAATTTCATTATTTGGTATTGTATTCTTTTTATTTATTATTTGAGAAAGTATAATTTCTCAACGAACTCCTTCATTCCCAATACAATTATCATCATCAATTGAATGATATCACACTCTTCCACCTGCAGAACACACTTATGCAGAACTTCCATTATTATCATCTAATTTCTAATATGGCAGATTAGTGCGATGAATTTAAGCTTCATATATAAAGAATTTTATCTTTTGTTAGAATTTACTAATGGCAACCTGAGCAAATTTAGGATTACAAGATAGTTCTTCTCCATTAATAGAACAATTAAACTTTTTTCATGATCATACCGTTTTAATTTTAATTATAATTACAGTATTAATTACATATGTAATAGCTATGTTATTTTTTAATAAATTTACTAATCGATATCTATTACATGGACAAACTATTGAAATTATTTGAACAATTCTTCCAGCAATTATTTTAATATTTATTGCTTTCCCTTCATTACGTTTACTATATTTATTAGATGAAATTAATTCTCCTTTAATTACTTTAAAGGCAATTGGTCATCAATGATATTGAAGTTATGAATATTCTAATTTTATAAATTTAGAATTTGATTCATATATAATTCCTACAAATGAATTAGATATAAATGGATTTCGATTATTAGATGTAGATAATCGAATTATTTTACCTTTAAATAATCAAATTCGAATTTTAGTAACTGCTACTGATGTTCTTCATTCATGAACAGTTCCTTCATTAGGTGTAAAGATTGATGCCACACCAGGACGATTAAATCAAACTAATTTTTTAATTAATCAAACTGGACTTTTCTTTGGTCAATGTTCTGAAATTTGTGGAGCTAATCATAGTTTTATACCTATTGTTATTGAAAGAATTCCAATAAATTATTTTATTAAATGAGTTTCTTCTCAACTAAATTCATTAGATGACTGAAAGCAAGTACTGGTCTCTTAAACCATTATATAGTAAATTAGCACTTACTTCTAATGATTTTCAAATTAAAAAATTAGTTTAGCCCAAAAACATTAGTATGTCAAACTGAAAACATTAGATTTTCTAATATTTTTTAATTCCACAAATAGCACCTATTAGATGATTAACTTTATTTTTAGTTTTTTCTATTACATTAGTAATTTTTAATATTAAAAATTATTTTTGTGTTTCATATTCATCAAATCAAACAGCCCAAAATATCAATATTAAATCTTTTAAAATAAATTGAAAATGATAACAAATTTATTCTCTGTATTTGATCCTTCAACAACTATTTTTAATTTATCATTAAATTGATTAAGTACCTTTCTTGGTTTATTAATTATTCCTACATCATATTGATTAATACCAAATCGATTTCAAGTTATCTGAAATAATATTCTAATTACTTTACATAAGGAATTTAAGACATTATTAGGACCAAATGGACATAATGGAAGAACATTAATATTTATTTCATTATTTTCTTTAATTATATTTAATAATTTTTTAGGGTTATTCCCTTATATTTTTACTAGTACAAGTCATTTAACTTTAACTTTAACTTTAGCATTTCCTTTATGATTAAGTTTTATAATATATGGATGAATTTGTCACACACAACATATATTTGCTCACTTAGTTCCTCAAGGAACACCTCCTGTTTTAATACCTTTTATAGTTTGTATTGAAACAATTAGTAATGTAATTCGACCTGGAACATTAGCTGTTCGATTAACAGCAAATATAATTGCTGGACATTTACTAATAACTTTATTAGGAAATACAGGACCAATATCTACATCATATATTATTCTTTCTTTAATTTTAGTTACTCAAATTGCTCTATTAGTATTAGAATCTGCTGTTGCTATTATTCAATCATATGTATTTGCAGTTTTAAGAACACTTTATTCTAGTGAAGTAAATTAATGTCAACACATGCAAATCACCCCTTTCATTTAGTAGATTATAGCCCATGACCTCTTACTGGAGCTATTGGAGCTATAACAACTGTAACTGGTCTTGTTCAATGATTTCACCAATATGATTTAACATTATTTACTTTAGGAAATATTATTACTTTATTAACTATATATCAATGATGACGAGATATTTCTCGTGAAGGAACATTTCAAGGATTACATACCCTACCTGTTACTTTAGGATTACGATGAGGTATAATTTTATTTATTGTTTCAGAAATTTTTTTCTTTATTTCATTTTTTTGAGCTTTTTTTCATAGTAGTCTTTCTCCAACAATTGAATTAGGAATAACTTGACCTCCTGTAGGAATTATTGCTTTTAATCCTTTCCAAATTCCTCTTTTAAATACTGCTATTCTATTAGCTTCAGGAGTTACTGTTACATGAGCTCATCATAGTATTATAGAAAATAATCATACTCAAGCTACACAAAGTTTATTTTTTACAGTTTTATTAGGAATTTATTTTTCTATTCTTCAAGCTTATGAATATATTGAAGCTTCATTTACAATTGCTGATAGTGTTTATGGATCAACATTTTTTATAGCAACTGGATTCCATGGACTACACGTATTAATTGGAACATCTTTTTTATTAGTATGTTTATTCCGACATGTAAATTATCATTTTTCAAAAAGTCATCACTTCGGATTTGAAGCTGCAGCTTGATATTGACACTTTGTTGATGTAGTTTGATTATTTTTATATATTTCAATCTACTGATGAGGTAGATAATTTATAAAGTATATGTTTGTATATATGACTTCCAATCATAAGGACTAAATAATTTTAGTATAAATAATTTTAATTTTATTAATTATAAGTTGTATTATTTTTATTATTACTATTGTTGTAATAATATTAGCTACTTTTTTATCAAAAAAAACTATTATTGATCGAGAAAAAAGTTCTCCCTTTGAATGTGGATTTGATCCTATAAATTATTCTCGCTTACCCTTTTCTCTTCGATTTTTTTTAATTGCTATTATTTTTTTAATTTTTGATGTAGAAATTGCTTTAATTCTACCAATAATTTTAATTATTAAATCATCAAATTTATTAAATTGATCAATTACTAGTTTATTTTTTATTTTTATTTTATTAATTGGATTATATCATGAATGAAATCAAGGAGCTTTAGAATGAAATAATTAAATATGAAGCGATATATTGCAATTAGTTTCGGCCTAATCTTAGGTGAAATTCACCCATATTTTGGGATAATAGTTAACTATAACATTTAATTTGCATTTAAAAAGTATTGATCTAATCAATTTATCTTATTAATTGAAACCAAAAAGAGGTATATTACTGTTAATAATATCATTGAATATTTATATTCCAATTAAATAAAGAAATATAAATGGAATTAAACCATTAAAGATAAAAGTTAGCAGCTTTTTCTTGATCAACATATTTCTATTTATATAGTTTAATTAAAAACATTACATTTTCACTGTAAAAATAAAAATTTATTTTTTATAAATATTTAAAAATTACAATAATTTCCCTAACATCTTCAGTGTCATGCTCTAAATATAAGCTATTTAAATTTAAACTAAAAATATACTCATTAAAACTAATACAATTACTCATAATAAATAACTTAATAAATAAATCTTTAAATTATTATTTTGAAATTCTTGAACATATAAAGAATAATTTTTTAATTGATTATATAATATTTGACCTCCAAAAAATTCACTTCATCCTTGATCAAAACTTTTATAACTATATAATCCTAAATTTATTGGAAATTTAATTACTCCTAAAGTAGAAATAATTGGTATAAATCATATACCTCCTGCAAATCTACTTAAACCATAATTTATTAAAGATTTATTATAAAAAAATAAAGAAATGTTACTTATTACATAACCAGAAACTCCTCCCATAATACAAACAAATAAAGTTAATATTTTTATATCAAAAGGTAAACAAATTATATCAGGATTAAAAAATATTAATCAATTTAGTATACTCCCACCAATAATTGCTATTACTATCAAAAAAAAAATTCTAAAACTTATTGTTCAACCCTTATCATTTAATATATTTAATGAAGTTATATTAAAATCTCCTGTTATTGAATAATAAACTAATCGAAAGGAATAACATACTGTCAAGCCAGTAGAAAAAAAAAAAAGAAAAAAAGAAAAGAAGTTAATATAAGATAACATAACTACTTCTAAAATTAAATCCTTTGAATAAAATCCTGCTAAAAAAGGTATTCCACATAAAGCTAAATTTGCAATATTAAAACAACTACATGTTAAAGGTATACTTATTCTTAATCTTCCTATAAATCGAATATCTTGTGCATTTTTTGTATTATGAATAATTACTCCTGCACACATAAATAATAATGCCTTAAATAAAGCATGAGTTAATAAATGAAAAAAAGCTAACTTATAAAACCCAATTGATAAAATTCTTATTATTAAACCTAATTGTCTCAAAGTAGATAAAGCAATAATTTTTTTTAAATCAAATTCAAAATTAGCCCCTAAACCAGCTATAAATATTGTTAATCCTGAAATTAATAATAAAAATTGTCCTATAAAAGAATCAACTAATAAAATATTAAATCGAATTAATAAATATACTCCTGCTGTTACCAAAGTTGAAGAATGAACTAAAGCAGAAACAGGGGTAGGAGCAGCTATAGCGGCAGGTAATCAAGAAGAAAAAGGAATTTGAGCTCTTTTAGTTATAGCAGCTAATATAACTAAAGACCCAATAATTATTATTTCAAAACTTTTATTTATTATATCTAAATAAAAAATATAATTTCAACTTCCATAATTTAATATTCAAGCAATAGCTAATAATAAAGCTACATCTCCAATTCGATTAGATAAAGCAGTTAATATTCCAGCATTATAAGATTTTACATTTTGAAAATAAATAACTAAACAATAAGATACTAATCCTAATCCATCTCATCCTAATAAAATTCTAATTAAATTAGGTCTAATAATTAATATTATTATTGATAAAACAAATATTAAAACTAATAAAATAAATCGATTAACATTAAAATCTTCTGCTATATATTGATTACTATAGAAAATCACTAATGAAGAAATTAATAAAACAAATGATATAAATATTAAACTTATTCAATCAAATAAAAAAGTTATTACAATAGATATTCTATGCAATGAAACAACTTCCCATTCAATAAAATAAACTAAATCATTAAATAAAAATTTTAAACTAAAAAAAAATAAAGAAATTCTAATAAAAATTAAAATATAAAAACTATTTTTACAATAATTAACTAAATTATTCACGATCTAAAATGAAAAATTTCATATCATTGACACCACAAATCAATATTTTTTTTAAACTATTTAAATTAAATTCATAATATACAAAAATTTCTCTTTATAATCAATAAATTTAAAGGTAATCAATGTAATATTAATAATAAGTATTCTCGTCTAACTCCTGAAGAAAAAAAATATGTACCTGAATAAACCTTTCCATGTTGACTATAAGCAAATAAATATAATGTATAAGCAGCTCTAAAAAAAGATAATAAAGCTAAACTAATTATTGTTAATCAAGATCATCTAACAATTCTATTTAATAAAGAAATTTCTCCTAATAAATTTAAAGTTGGAGGAGCAGCCATATTTCCTGAACATAATAAAAATCATCATAATGCTATTCTAGGTATAAAATTTAATATTCCCTTATTAATTAATAAACTTCGACTTCCTATCCGCTCATAAGAAATATTTGCTAAACAAAATAACCCCGATGAACAAAGTCCATGAGCTAATATTAAAGTATAAGATCCTCTTAAACCTCAATATGTTATAGTTAATAACCCTCTTAAAACAATTCCTATATGAGCAACAGATGAATATGCAATTAATGCCTTTAAATCTATTTGTCGTAAACAAATTAAACTTACTAATACTCCACCAATTAAACTAATTCTAATTCAAATATAATTAAATTTTATACCCATAATCTGTAATAAAGAAAATACTCGTAATAATCCATAACCTCCTAACTTTAATAAAATACCAGCTAAAATTATTGACCCAGAAACAGGAGCTTCAACATGAGCCTTAGGTAATCATAAATGAACTAAAAATATTGGTATTTTTACTAAAAAAGCAAATACTATACATAAATATAAAAATTCTAAATTATATAATTTACAATAATTTAAAAGAGTAACATTTATTGTAAAATCATTATTTTTAATATAAAAAATACCAATTAATAAAGGTAATGAAGCTAATAAAGTATAAAATAATAAATAAACTCCTGCTTGTAAACGTTCTGGTTGATACCCTCATCCTAAAATTAAAAATAAAGTAGGAATTAAACTACTTTCAAAAAATAAATAAAATATAAATAAACTTATTGAACTAAAAGTTAAAATCAATATTAATAACAAAAATAAAATTATAAATAAAAATAAATTTGTATAATTATTTAAACGTACAACTCTTTCTCTAGCTATTAATATTAAGGCACAAATTCAAAAACTTAATAAAATTAATCCATAAGACACTATATCTATACCAAAATAATAAGAAATGTTACAAAAATAATATATTGAACTAATTTTAATTATAAATAAAAAAGCCCCTAAAAAAAGTAGATTTTGAACCATTCAATAAACGTTTTTATAAAATATAAAAACATTTATAAACAAAATTATAAAAATAAACTTTAACATTGTAAAATAGAAAAACTTTGAAAATAATCATTACCATGAGTACGAATTATAGATACTAAAATAGATAAACCTAAAACTCCTTCACAAACACAAAAAGTTAAAAAAAACATTCTAAAATATCCTTCATAATTTATAAAATTTAATATAAAAAATAATAATATAAATAATATTAATACTATAAATTCTAAACTTAATAAAGTACATAATAAATGCTTTCGAGTTGAAATAAAAACAATACATCCAAATATAAATATAATAATTATAAAATAATATAATAAAAAATTTGACATTAATTGTTTTAATAGTTTAACAAAAACATTAGTCTTGTAAACTAAAAATAAAAATTATTTTTTTTAAAACTTCAAGAAAAAAGAAATCTCTTTGTCACTAACTCCCAAAGTTAATATTTTAAATAAACTATTTCTTGATATTATAATAATAATTATATTCTTATGTTTTATTACTAGTTTTATTTTTATACAAATAAAACACCCATTAGCTATAGGATTAATACTATTAATTCAAACATTTTTAACATGTTTAATAACTGGAATTTATTCAAAAACTTTTTGATTTTCTTATGTTTTATTTTTAATTTTTATAGGAGGAATACTAGTTTTATTTATTTATGTTACTTCTTTATCTTCAAATGAAATATTTTCTATATCATTTAAATTAACTTTTATTTCAATTATAATAATTTTTTTATTCATTGTAATTTCATATTTTTTTGATAATTCTTTAATAGAAAATTTTATTAAAAATAATGAAAGAATTCAATTATTTAATAAAAATAATTTATTTTACGAAAATTTTTTATCTTTAAATAAAATATATAATTTTCCCACTAATTTAATTACTCTATTATTAATTAATTATTTATTTTTAACTTTACTAGTAACTGTAAAAATTACTAAAAAAAATTATGGGCCCTTACGACCTATAAATTAATGAATAAACCATTACGAAAAAGACACCCTTTATTAAAAATTGCTAATAATGCTTTAGTAGACTTACCAGCTCCTTCAAATATTTCTGCCTGATGAAATTTTGGATCATTACTTGGTCTTTGCTTAGTAATCCAAATTGTTACAGGCTTATTTCTAGCTATACACTATACTGCTGATATTGAAACAGCATTTAATAGAGTAAATCATATTTATCGAGATGTAAATAATGGATGATTCCTACGAATTTGTCATGCTAATGGAGCATCATTCTTTTTTGCTTGTTTATTTACTCACGTAGGACGAGGAGTATATTATAATTCTTATCTATATGTACCTACATGAATAGTTGGAGTTATTATTTTATTTATAGTAATAGCTACAGGATTCTTAGGTTATGTACTTCCATGAGGACAAATATCTTTTTGAGGAGCTACAGTAATTACAAATTTATTATCCGCTGTACCTTATTTAGGTACTGATTTAGTTCAATGAATTTGAGGAGGATTTGCTGTTGATAATGCAACATTAACACGATTTTTTACTTTTCACTTTGTTCTTCCTTTCATTATTGCAGCTTTAACAATAATTCATTTATTATTTTTACATCAAACTGGATCAAATAATCCATTAGGACTTAATAGAAATGTAGATAAAATTCCATTTCACCCATATTTTATTTATAAGGATGTTGTTGGATTCATTATTTTTATTTGAATTTTAATTGGATTTATTTGAAAATTCAATTATCTATTAATAGATCCTGAAAATTTTATTCCTGCTAATCCTTTAGTAACACCTGTTCATATTCAACCTGAATGATATTTTTTATTTGCTTATGCTATTCTTCGATCAATTCCTAATAAGTTAGGAGGAGTAATTGCTTTAGTTTTATCAATTGCAATTTTAATAATTCTTCCTTTTACTCATACTAGTAAATTTCGAGGATTACAATTCTATCCTTTAAATCAAATTTTATTCTGAAATATAGTAATTGTTGCTTCTTTATTAACATGAATTGGAGCCCGACCAGTAGAAGACCCTTATGTATTAACAGGACAAATTTTAACTGTTTTATATTTTTCTTACTTTTTAATTAATCCTTTATTATCTAAATATTGAGATAAATTACTAAATTAAATTAATAAGCTTTTATAGTGTATGTCTTGAAAACATAAGAAAGAAGTAAAGTCTTCTATTAATTTGATACTAAAAAAAGTTCATTAAAATAATAAAGATAAAATAATTAACTTTACCCCAATAAAAAAAAATAAATAATTTAAAGATATTGGTAAAAAACTTTTTCAAGCTAAATATATTAATTTATCATATCGAAATCGAGGTAATGTTCCACGAACTCAAATAAATAAAAAAGAAATAACAGTTAACTTAAAAAAAAATAATAAACTATAAATATCTCTTCCTAAAAACATTACACTAAATAACATACTTATAAATAAAATTCTAGAATATTCAGCTAAAAAAATTAAAGCAAATCCCCCACTTCTATATTCTACATTAAATCCAGATACTAATTCAGATTCACCTTCAGCAAAATCAAAAGGAGTTCGATTAGTTTCTGCTAAACAAGAAGCAAATCAAACTAACCCTAAAGGAAAACAAAATAAAATAAATCAAGTATATTTTTGAAATAAATAGAAATTTAAAAAATTATAATCTCCAATTAAAAAAATAAAACTTAATAAAATTAAAGCTAAACTTACTTCATAAGAAATTGTCTGAGCAACAGCTCGTAATCCCCCTAATAAAGCATAATTTGAATTAGAAGATCAACCTGCTACTATTACAGTATATACTCCTAAACTAGTAATACATAAAAAAAATAATACCCCTAAATTAAATGAATATAACTTAATTAAATATGGAATACATATTCAAATTAATAAAGACAAAAATAAGGAAAAAATAGGAGAAAAATAATAAAAAATATAATTAGATAATAAAGGATAAGTCTGTTCCTTAGTAAATAATTTCACAGCATCTCTAAAAGGTTGTAATAAACCTATAAATCCAACTTTGTTAGGACCTTTTCGAATTTGAATATAACCTAAAACCTTTCGTTCTAATAAAGTCAAAAAAGCAACTCCAACTATGACACAAATTACTAATAATAATCTTCCAATTAATGATAATAATAAATCTATATAAAACAATACTATTTATAATTATTAAATTATATTTATAAATTCTAAATTTATTGCACTAATCTGCCAAAATAGTTATCTAATATTAATATTAATCATATTATTAAAATCTATATTTTTTATATTAGGTCCTTTCGTACTATAATATAATAATTAATTAAGGATAGAAACCAACCTGGCTTACGCCGGTTTGAACTCAGATCATGTAAGAATTCAAAGGTCGAACAGACCTAAACTTTAAACTTCTACACCTAAAAATAACTCTTAATCCAACATCGAGGTCGCAATCTTTTTTGTCGATATGAACTCTAAAAAAAAATTACGCTGTTATCCCTAAGGTAACTTAAATTTTTAATCAATAAAACTGGATCATTTATTCATATATTTATGTTAATAAATTTTAAAAGTTTTTTAAATTTTAATATCACCCCAATAAAATTTTTTATTAAATTATAAATTTTAAAATTCTTTTTAATTTATAAATAACAAAAATAAAGATCTATAGGGTCTTCTCGTCCTTTAATTTTATTTTAACTTTTTAATTAAAAAATAAAATTCTATATAATTTTAAAAAAGACAGTATATATCTCATTCAACCATTCATACAAGCCTCCAATTAAAAGACTAGTGATTATGCTACCTTCGCACAGTCAAAATACTGCGGCCCTTTAATTTTTATCAGTGGGCAGGTTAGACTTTAAATTTAATTCAAAAAGACATGTTTTTGGTAAACAGGTGAATATATATTTTGCCGAATTCCTTATTTAAACCTTTCATAAATAATTATTTATAAAAATTTTATATACTAATTTTATCATAATTTATAAATTTTTATTATTAAAATTTATATTTTAATAAATAATTTAATTTTATATTAAATAATTAAATTTTTAAAATAAATTATAACAAATTTATTAATAATAGCTATTTTTAAGCTTATATTTATTAAATAATTAATTTAAAATTTAAAAATTTATCTTAAAGCTCATCCCTTAAAATATTAATTTTATAAAATAAATTATTTAAAATAATTAAATAATTTAAATTTATAAATCTAAATTAAATTTATTTCTTAAAAAACTAGATATATTTTAAAACGATTAACATTTCATTTCTAATTATATATTAAAAATAATTATTCCACAGTAACTTTTATATATAATTAAATCTTTAAAATTCGAGAAAAATTAATATAATAATTTTTTATTTAATAAACCCTGATACACAAGGTACAATAAATTAAATTTTCTTTTAAAATAAAAATTTTTCAAATTATTTCAATTTTCTTTTACAATACAAATAAACTATAATTAAAATTATTTTTTCTTTATAAAATACTAAAACCTAAAATTTTAAAATTATTTTTATTAAATAAATTAAATAAATAAACAAAATTAATAAATAAAATCTAATCAATTTAAATTGATTTGCACAAATTTCTTTTCAATGTAAATGAAATACTTTACTAATTAAGCTTTAAATTGTCTTTCTAGATACACTTTCCAGTACATCTACTATGTTACAACTTATCTTATTTTAAAAATAAGAACGATGGGCGATATGTGCATATTTTAGAGCTAAAATCATATAAATAATCTATTTTATATTACTTTCAAATCCACTTTCAAATTTTTATTTCAAAAAATAATCCATATTAAATAAATTTATTGTAATCCATCTCTACTTAAATATAAACTGCACCTTGACCTGACATATTATTTTATTAAATATTAAGAAAATTTTATCTTATAATATATTCTGATGACGGCGATATACAAATTAAACAAATTTAAGTAAGGTTCAATGTGGACTATCAATTACAGGACAGATTCCTCTGAATAGACTAAAATACCGCCAAATTTTTTAAATTTTAAGAATATAACTAATACTACTTTAGTATGCTCATATTTATTTTTAATAATAGGGTATCTAATCCTAGTTTATTATAAAAAGTTTATAGCTTAAATTATTTTTTAAATTAATAATAAATAAATTTAAAAATTTCACCTAATAAATTTATATTTATATTAAAATTTGATCAATTTAACTAATACTAAAAATTTTTATTTGTATTATTTGTATAACCGCGGTAGCTGGCACAAATTTTACCAATACTATATATTATTACTAATACAAAATTTCTTTTTTATATTAATATCAATCACTGCGAATAAAATTATTAAATAATTTTTTAAAAATTAAATAAATTCACACAAAAATTTACATGTAAAATAAAATAATAATAAAAATATTAACCAAAATAAAATAATGTATTTTATAATATAATAAAAATAAATAATTAAATTTTAATTTGAATAAATTATATTTGTTATAAAATATATTAATAATATTTTAAGTAAATAGGCAAAATATCAAATAAGAATTAATAATAGTATAATCCTTCCCATGCTCAAAAAAAAACCCCCATTTTTTTTTGTATAATATATTTTTAAATATAACCCCTATTTATATTTTTATATTACTTTATTATATAATTATTATTTTATAAATCAAATTTTATTTTTATATAAAAAAATTAAATATTTTATAAATATTCATAAAATAGCATCTAAAATATTAAATTATTTATTGGTTAATAATATTTAGTAGACCCTTTAACTTTTTTTTTTTTTTTTTTATTATATAAATATTCATCTTTTATATATTTATCTATCTATATATATATATATATTATAAATTTTTATATATATACCTTATTTATATATAACTATCAGTATTTTATAGTAAATAATAATATACTAATTATTTTTTTTTTAAGTTACACTTAAGACCCTTAGGCTTATAGATACCTCACTATTATTTTTATAAGATCCATAATTAATCTTTTTTTTTCATTTATAGTTAATATTATATATTTATATATATATAGATATATTATTAGATTTATATATTAATAAATGTTTATATATATAATAAATATTTATATTATAAAGGTTTTTTTTTTGGACCATTCTTTTTAAAATGACATAAAAAAAA